ATACTTTATACATTAGTTATGTTTATATATATTTAATTTTATGTTGTATTTTGTTAGCTGCGCGATAGTTAAATCTTTAATTTGTTATCTTATTTTTAATAAGATAAGGTAGTTTTGTGATTCGGCTTGTTTTTTTTGCTAATATTAGTATCATTAATTCGTTCCTGCCCTATATAGGTAATAATCTTTTGTCTTGTTTAAGATTTAATTGAAATTGGTAGATTCATTTTATGATTCGGCTTATTTTTTTTGTTAAAATTAGTATTATTAATTCGTTCCTGCCCTATATAGGTAATAATCTTTTGTTTTGTTTAAGGTTTAATTGAAATTGGTAGATTCATTTTATGATTCGGCTTATTTTTTTTGTTAATATTAGTATTATTAATTCGTTCCTGCCCTATATAGGTAATAATCTTTTGTTTTGTTTAAGATTTAATTGAAATTGGCAGGGTTGTTTAATCAGGTTGCTCACGCTACCGTGTAAACATAATTTTTTTGGTTTTAATACATTAATCTATACTAATTTTGGTTGTTGCATCTTGATGTAATAAAATTGCAAAATTGTTTGATGAGGTTAAGTTTTTCATGTAAATTTTGTAATTTTGGTAAAATTTAACCTATTCTTTTTGCCAATTTCACCATTCTTTTTGCCAATTTCACCATTCTTTTTCTCGATTTAACTATTCTTTTTTTGCTTAAAAGTTCTTAGTTTTATTGGAATTTCTTTATTTTACTGATAAAGGTAAAAATTAATATTACTAATATTAATTTTTAATATTTTTATTTTTTTTTAGGGTTTTTCACGCGTATTTATGCGGTATTAGGTATATTTATTTTATAATATTTTGCTTTGTTATTTATTTTACATTGTAGGTGTAATATTTAACATCTTCTGTAACAGTTTAGGGAATCGGTTCTTAATAGTCATTAATTCATGTAAAAAAGAATAGCCAAATGGGCAAAAAGAATAGCCAAATGGGCAAAAAGAATAGCCAAATGGGCAAAAAGAATAGCCAAATGGGCAAAAAGAATAGCCAGTTAAGGAGGCCTTAAAATCTACGTGAGGTCCCCTTTAAAGGGGGTTCGGATTGATATTAAATTCTTATTTTAATATACTCAATCTTATTAATTATTAAATACTTCAAATAGATTTAATTAGGGTAGGTATTAGATAATAAAATTTTATTGTAAATATATTAATATGTATTTATTAATAGTACTATTTTGTTAAATACATATAATGATAATAACATACATATGTAATATAAATAATTTATTATATATCATACCATAGATTAATATGTTAATATAAATAATTTATATTAAAATAATTACCTATTTAATAGGAGTTATGTATTCTAATTAAAATTTTAATAACAAATAGGAATACCCTCACTTTTCATAAATCGAAAAAAAAATGAAAAGTGAGGGTATTCTCTTAGTAGCTATTTTTGTAGTAAAATACCCCTTTCTAATTATTATAGGTTTTTCATACGATCACCATTTATAAACTTTTTATTCTTTTCAACAAACTTGTATGTTTCATTAATTATCTTGTTTTTGTTAGAGTAGGGTAAACTAATTACATAAAATTTTATATAGCGACGATATTTTGATTAGTGAAATTCTTATAAGACGTTTTTCATAGAAAAATTTTAATTTGGTTAAACTTATTTAAAAAAATGTAAAACTTTTCATAATTGTTTGTATCTTTTGTGAATTTTGAATTTATATAAATTGAATTTTAATATTGATGTTGTTTATTTGTAAGTATTTATTTTAGTAATCAGTTGTTTGTTCTGTTATTTTAGAGTTAATTCGAAAAGGTTTAAAAAAATAATATTTAACATCAGGTCGATTGATTTCTTTTTTGTAGGGGGGAAATCATGAAGGCCTTATACATTCGTGGGAGTGAATACTAAAATTAGTTCAATAGGAGTGCAATGTTTGTACTTTGATCTACGTGCTTTTTTTTGATCTAAGTATGTAGATCAAAGTACAAAATAAACATCATTAGTACTGATATTCATATTATTATTTATTGTAATAGTTTGATTCTGACTAATTTGTTGATTTAATGTAAATTACACATGCGAATTTTTGTTAATATTAATAAATTTGGGTTTTGCAGTGTTTAATTTTAAAAATTTAGTTATTTATGATTTAGTTATTCATTATTTTATTGTAAATGTTTGTGCCAGCATCCGCGGTTACACAATAAATAATAATTAATATTTTTGGTTTAATGCATTTTATATTTTAATTGAGTTTAATTATTTAATTATTAGGTGAAATTATAATTAATATTAATTTTAATTTTTTATTGCGAAATATGATTATTAAACTAGGATTAGATACCCTATTATTTCATATGTTAATTTTTAACCTGGGTAGTATTAGTTATGTTCTTAAAACCTAAAGAATTTGGCGGTGTTTTAGTCTATTTAGAGGAACTTGCTCCTTAATCGATAATCCTCGTTTTATCTTTCTTAATTTATTTTAGTATGTATACCGCTGTTATAAGTTTATTTTATTAGAATTTTAATTTACTATATTTATTATTTTAATTTATTTCAAGTCAAGGTGCAGCCTATAATTAAGTGGAGGTGAGTTACAATATTTATATTATTTGGATTTTACGTTTAAAATGTAATTGAAATTGGATTTAATAGTAATTTTATTTATATAGTTATTTTGATTTTAGCTCTGAAATAAGTACATATCGCCCGTCGCTCTCAATACATTTGAGATAAGTCGTAACATAGTAGGCGTACTGGAAAGTGTGCCTAGTAAGGATTTCAAAATTTAGTTTATAGAAAATAATTCATTTACATTGAATTGATTTAAGTGCATTACTTTTAATTTTGATTATTATTTATTATTTTTTATATTTTTTAAAATTTTATATAATTTGATTTGTTTTATTATAATTTGTTTAAGTATTTATTTTGAAGGAATTATTATTTATTATAGTTTATTTGAGCTGTGAAGGTTTTAATTTAATATTTTTAAAGTAGAATTATTTTGTACCTTTTGTATCAGGGTGAATTTAATATTTTTTATTTATATATTATTCTCGAATTAATTTGATCTAATTTATTATGTTTGTTAAGGTTGTATATTTATATATTATATTAATTTAGTTGTGATATGTTATTCGTAAATTAAGTTATCTAGTTTTCTAATAATTGAATTTAATTCAGTTATTTTTATTTAATTATTATATTATAATATAATTTATTTAGGAATGATTATATTTTGGGGGATTAGCTCCGATTTATTTTTATAATTTTAATTTTATGATATTATGTAGGTTTTATATTATCCTTCATTAGTTATTATTTTATAATTTATTATTTATATTTTTAAATTTAATTTAATTTAATTATTTATTGGAAATTATTAGTTAATTGTTGACTATTTGTTATAATGGTTCAATTAGTATATTATATTTATTTGTTATTTTTAATTTATATTATTATAAGGAACTAGGCAAAATTATTTATTCGCCTGTTTATCAAAAACATCTTCTCTTGTTATTTATTAGAGATCTAACCTGCCCAATGATTATATTTTAATGGCCGCGGTATTTTGACCGTGCAAAGGTAGCATAATCATTAGTTCATTAATTGTGGACTTGTATGAATGGTTGGACGTGATATTTACTGTCTCTTAATTATTATTATAATTTAAATTTTGAGTTAAAATGCTTAAATTTATTTATAGGACGAGAAGACCCTATAGATCTTTATTTTTATTTTTATAAATTTTTTTGGTTTATTTTTTATTTATATTTATAATTTTTTTGTTGGGGTGACATTGAGATATAGTTAACTCTTTATTTTTTATTCAAAAATATTTGTATATATGACCTTTTTATATTGTTATTAGATTTAGATACCTTAGGGATAACAGCGTAATTTTTTTTTAGAGTTCATATCGACATTTAAGATTGCGACCTCGATGTTGGATTAAGGAAATAGTTAGGTGTAGGTGCTTAATGATTAAGTCTGTTCGACTTTTAAATTCTTACATGATCTGAGTTCAAACCGGTGTGAGCCAGGTTGGTTTCTATCCTTAATTTTATATATTATATTAGTACGAAAGGACCATATAATTTAAATATTTTATATTTTTGTTTATTATTAATTAATTTGGCAGATTTAAGTGCATTAAATTTAGAATTTAATTATGTTATTTATTGACAATTAATATTGATATATTTCGATTATTACCTTTCTTGTGTTTCTTTTATTTTATTAATTATGTTTGTCTTATTAGGTGTTGCTTTTTTTACTTTATTAGAACGTAAGGTTTTAAGATATATTCAGCTTCGTAAAGGTCCTAATAAAGTAAGATTTTTAGGTATTTTTCAACCCTTCTCTGATGCCATTAAGCTTTTCATTAAGGAGAATTTAGTTCCTAATTTATCTAATTTTATTCCTTATTATTTTTCTCCTATTTTTAATTTATTTTTATCTTTATTTATTTGAGTAGTTATTCCTTATTTTTCTAATTTATTTAATTATAGATTGGGGTTAATATTTTTTTTATGTTGTGCTAGTTTAAATGTTTATAGAATTATGCTTGCTGGTTGGTCTTCTAATTCTAATTATTCATTATTAGGGGGGTTGCGTGCTGTAGCTCAAACAATCTCTTATGAGGTAAGTTTATTTTTAATTTTATTATCTTTTGTTGTTATGACTGGTAGTTACTGTTTAATTGATTTTTATTTATTTCAGGTTTATGGTTGGTATATTTTAATATTTTTTCCTTTATGTCTTTGTTTATTTTCTTCATTTCTTTCAGATACTAATCGTACTCCTTTTGATTTTGCTGAAGGTGAGTCTGAGTTGGTTTCTGGGTTTAATGTTGAATATAGAAGAGGTGGATTTATTTTAATTTTTTTAAGAGAGTATTCTATAATTTTATTTATAAGTTTATTTTCTTGTATTTTATTTTTTGGTTCTGATGTTTTTTCATTCTTTTTTTATATAAAGTTAGTTTTTGTATCATTTTTTTTTATTTGGATTCGGGGGACTTTACCTCGGTTTCGTTATGACAAGCTTATATATTTAACTTGGAAATGTTATTTGCCATTATCTTTAAATTATTTAATTTTTTTTTTTTCTTTTAAGCTTTTTATTATTTCTATTTTTTTTTATTGAATTATTTTTAGTTAAGTTAATAGAGTGATTATTTTCTTACTTATATTTTCAAGATATATATTTTGATAAACTAACTAACTCTTAATTTTTAATGATGTTATCTCATACTATTTTAATTAAGTTATCTACTATAAAATAGAAGAAGTATATAATAGTTAGGATTTGTCTTATTATTATGTATGGTTCTTCTACAGGTTTTGCCCCTATAATTGTTAATATTCTAATTGTTCTTATTATTACTCAGAATAGTGTTTGATTTATTGGGTAGAATATTAGTCTTTGGAAATTTCTTTTATATAGTGGTATAATTATTAGGATTATAATAGATATAATTAATGCTAATACTCCTCCTAGTTTATTGGGGATTGATCGTAGGATTGCATAAGCGAATAGGAAATATCATTCAGGTTGAATGTGTGTTGGTGTTACTAAAGGATTAGCTGGTGTAAAATTGTCAGGATCTCCTAGTAGATAGGGGTTTAATATGGATAAATATACGAGGAGGCTAGTTATAATGATAAATCCCGTAATGTCTTTCGTAGTAAAATAGGGATGGAATGGGATTTTATCCGTATTTCTTTTTAATCCTAATGGGTTATTTGATCCTGTTTGATGTAAGAATAATAAATGAATTATTACTATGGCTAATATTATAAATGGTATTAAGAAATGAATTCTGAAGAATCGATTTAAAGTTGCATTATCTACAGCAAATCCTCCTCATACTCAATTTACTAAATTTTCTCCTAAATAAGGAATTGCCGATAGTAGGTTAGTAATGACAGTTGCTCCCCAAAAAGATATTTGTCCTCATGGTAGTACATATCCTATAAATGCTGTTATTATTACTAATAATAATAATGTTACTCCTGTAATTCAGGTTTCGGTATATTTATATGATCCGTAATATAACCCTCGCCCTACATGTAAGTAAATACAAATAAAGAATATAGAAGCCCCGTTGGCGTGTACTGTTCGTATTATTCAACCGTTATTTACATCTCGGCAAATATGACTTACTCTATTAAATGCTATTTCTACATTAGGTGTATAGTGTATAGATAAGAATAATCCTGTTAAGATTTGAATTAATAGGCATATCCCTAATAAAGATCCGAAATTTCATCATGATGAAATATTAATTGGTGTTGGTAGATCTATTAATGAGTTATTTATTATTTTAATTAATGGGTGATTTTTTCGTAAGGCTTTATTCATTAGTTAAATCTTATACGTAATGGTCCGCTATTTGATTCTGTGATTTTAAAAACTGTAATTATAGTAAATAGTAAATATGATGCAATTATGATCAATAATACATTAATTGGTTTATTGTATATTTTTATTAATATTACTATTTTGTAGTTCGTAGTTATTATATCTGTATTAGCTCAGATGTTATTTTTATTTATTAATAAGATAATTACTATTCTTAATATTAATATTATTATTATTTTATTTTTTTTGAAATTAAATATTATATTAGGGATTAATCTTGTTATATAAATAAATAACACTATTATTCCTCCAATATATATTAAAAATAGGATATATGAAAATCAAAATGATTTAGATGTTATTCCTGTGATTATTGAGATAATAGTTGTTTGTAGAATAATTGTTAGTCCTATTGATAAAGGGTGTTTTATAATAAGGAATATTATATTTATGGTTATATTAATAGTTAATATTAATTTAATTTCAAAGGATAGTTTATAAAAATAATAGTTTTGGGAATTATTGATAAGTAGTAATACTTTTCTTTGAAGTTTTAAGAATTATCATTCATATTTGGTTTACAAAACCAATATTTTTTTTAAATTATTAAAACTAAACTAATGATAATTTATTATATTTTGCCTTGTGTTATATTTATTTGTGGTTTATTAGTTTTTTCTTTTAATTATAATCATTTTATAATTACTTTGTTGAGTTTAGAGTATATTGTTTTATCTTTATTTTGGTTTGTTTTTGTCTATATATTACTAATATCTTTTGATATATTTTATATTATGATAATATTAACATTTTGGGTTTGTGAGGCCACTTTGGGGTTATCTTTGTTAGTTAGAATAATTCGAAGATATGGTAATGATTATTTTTCTAGTTTTAATTTACTTCAGTGTTAAGTATCTTATTTATAATCCTTTTTATGATCCCTTTATTGTATTTTAATTCTTGATGGTTGTTATATAATTTATTGTTTATTTCTCTATTTTTAAGATTTTTCATTTATACTAGTTCTTATTATATATTTCATTTATCTTACTTTCTTGGCTGTGATGTTTATTCTTATTGTATGATTTTGTTAAGTTTTTTTATTTGTTCTTTAATGATTTTAGCTAGAGGTCTTATTTATTATAATTTATATTATAATAATTTATTTATTTTTTTTGTTTTATTATTATTGGTGTTTTTATATTTATCTTTTTCTAGAAGTAGATTTATTATATTTTATTTATTCTTTGAATCTAGTCTTATTCCTACTATATTTTTAATTTTTGGTTGAGGGTATCAGCCTGAGCGTCTTCAGGCTGGTATATATTTCCTTTTTTATACTTTATTCTCTTCTTTACCTATATTATTAGCTATCTTATATTTTTATTTTATTTATGGTAGCTTATCTTTTTTTTTATTTTTTAATCTTGATTTTTGTTATTTTATTTTTTATTTATGTATAATCCTTTCTTTTCTGGTTAAAATACCTATATTTTTTTTTCATATATGGCTTCCTAAAGCCCATGTTGAAGCCCCTATTTGTGGTTCAATAATCTTAGCAGGTGTACTGTTAAAGCTAGGAGGGTATGGCTTATTTCGTGTATTTAATTTATTATTTATTTCTGGTATAAGTTATAATTATTTTTTAATTAGTATTGGTTTAGTAGGTGGTTTATTAATTAGTTTTGTTTGTCTTCGTCAAAGAGATTTAAAATCATTAATTGCTTATTCTTCTATTATTCACATAGGTCTTGTATTTTGTGGTATTATAAGTCTTAACTATTGAGGTATTTATGGTTCATTAATTTTAATGATTGCTCATGGTTTATGTTCATCTGGTTTATTTTGTTTAGCTAATATTGTTTATGAGCGTCTAGGTAGACGAAGTTTATATATTATTAAGGGTATAATTAATTTTATACCTACTGTGAGATTATGGTGATTTTTATTAAGATCTTATAATATAGCGGCTCCTCCTTCTTTGAATTTAATGGGGGAGATTATACTTTTTAATAGTTTAGTTTCCTGGGATATTATTAATAGTTATATTTTTGTTTTAATATCATTTTTTAGAGCTGCATATACATTATATATATATTCTTATAGACAACATGGGGTAGTATTTTCAGGTTCATTTTCTTTTTGTAGAGGTTATTTACGTGAATATTTATTATTATTTCTTCACTGATTTCCTTTAAATTTAATTATTTTTATGTCAAATATATTTTTTATATAGTACCTAAATAATTTAATTAAAATATCAGCTTGTGGGTCTGAATTTGTATTTTTATACTTTAGGTTATTTTATGATATTATTCTTTATGCAGGATTTTAATAATTTATATTTTTATATTTAGAATTTCTTTTATATTTTTAGGAGTATGTTTTATATTAAATGATGTTGTGTATTTTATTGAATATGAGTTGTTAATATTTAATAGATTACAGTTAATTATAACATTATTATTTGATTGAATATCATTAATGTTTATAAGACTTGTTCTTTTTATTTCTTCTTTAATTATTTATTATAGTTATGAGTATATAGCTGGTGATTTATTTATTGATCGTTTTATTATTTTGGTATTAATATTTATTATTTCTATAATATTAATAATTGTTAGTCCTAATTTAATTAGAATTTTATTAGGTTGAGATGGGTTAGGATTAGTTTCTTATTGTTTAGTTATTTATTATCAGAATGTTAAATCATTTAATGCGGGGATAATCACAGCTTTATCTAATCGTATTGGTGATAGTATATTATTAATTTCTATTGCTTGAATATTTAGTTATGGTAGATGGAACTATTTTATATATGTTGATTTTTTTTTAGGGGGTGCTGATGTGGCATTAATTAGATTATTTATTGTTATTGCTGCGATAACTAAAAGAGCTCAAATCCCTTTTTCTTCCTGACTTCCTGCTGCTATGGCAGCTCCTACTCCTGTATCATCTTTAGTTCATTCTTCTACATTAGTAACTGCTGGTGTTTATTTATTAATTCGATTTAATCCTTTGTATGCTAATTCTTTATTATCTGAATTTTTAATAATTATTTCTTTAATAACTATATTTAGTTCTGGATTTTGTGCTAACTTTGAGTATGATTTAAAAAAAATTGTTGCTCTATCTACTTTAAGACAATTAGGTTTAATAGTGGCTATTTTATCTTTTGGTTATATTTATTTTGCTTATTTTCATATATTAACTCATGCAATGTTTAAAGCTTTATTGTTTATATGTTCTGGGGTTATTATTCACTCTTCTAAGGATTGTCAAGATATTCGATTTTTTGGTAATTTATTTATTCAAATACCTTTGACTTGTGTTTGTTTTATAGTAGCTAGATTTTGTTTAAGTGGAATTCCTTTTTTATCTGGATTTTATTCTAAGGATTTAATTCTTGAGATTTATTCGATAAGTAATTTTAATTTAATTTCTTATTTATTATTTTATTTTTCAACTGGTCTTACTGTTAGTTATAGTATTCGTTTAATTTATTATTTGTTGGTTAAGGACTTTTCTTTTTGTAGATATCATAGTATTTATGACGATAATTGATTTATGTTAAAGAGTATGTTTGTTATAGTTATTATTTCTATCTTTGGTGGTAGATTGTTAAGTTGGGTTTTATTTCCTACTCCAACTTTTATTTTTATTCCTTTTGCTATGAAAATAATAGTTATTGTTGTTTGTTTATTTGGGGTATGGGTTGGTTATATGCTTAATAAATTTAATTTGTGTGATTTTTATATAATTATAAGTTTAATGGAATTTGTTTATTTTTTGGTCATATATGGTTTATGCCTTTTATTAGTGTTAAATTATCTTATTTTTCTTTTAAGCTTGGATTTTTATTTACTAGGAGTTCGGATTTTGGTTGATTTGAATTATTGGGAGGCCAAGGTTTATTTAATATATTTAGTTATTATTCAAAAATGAATCAAAACGTTCAAAATAATGTTTTTAATTTATTTTTTATTATTATTTCAGTTTGATTTGTTTTTATAATTTTATTTTACTCATATATTTTATATGGAATTTAATATTGAAGATATTAGGGTGAATTAGTTAATTCTGTGAGTATTAATTTATAAAAATAATATTTTAATTTTACAATGAAAGTGTAATGTTTTAATTAAACTATATAAATAGAAATATAAACGGAGTTTAACCGTTAAAATAATTAGTTAGCAGCTATTATTTGGCCACTCATATTTCTTTAATTGGAAATATTAATTCAATATTGTCATTAACACTGACACACCTCTTTTTGGTTTCAATTAATTATTAAATAATTATGTTTTAACATATTCTTTTAGGTCGAAACTAAGTGCATCATATGCTTATTATTTGAGATAAACTAAATATATAGTTCTTTTTAAATGCAAATTAAATGTTATTATTAACTATAATCCCATTTTGTTCAATTTAGAGCCCCTTGATTTCATTCATGGTATAAACCAATAATAAGAATGATAATAAATATTCTTGATGTTAATATTCATTGACTTATATTTGATAAATATATAGTTGGTATTATTGGTAATAATAGTGCGATTTCAATATCGAAGATTAGAAATAGTATTGCAATTAAAAAGAATTTTAATGAAAAAGGTATGCGGGCAGATGATTTAGGGTCGAACCCACATTCAAATGGTGATCTTTTTTCTCGGTCTATTATTATTTTTTTTGATAATAAAATATTTAATAGTATTATTATGTTCGATAATATTATAATGATAATTGCTATAATTATAGTTGAGTTAATTACTTATTCTGTTTAATACAGGCTTTTTAATTGGAAGTTAAATATACTTTTATATTAAATAAATTATATTCCTCATCAGTATATTGAGATGTATAGGAATAATCATACGACATCTACAAAGTGTCAGTATCATGCCGCTGCTTCAAATCCTACATGATGGTTTTGTGAGAAATGTATATTTATTTGTCGTATTAAACACACAAATAAAAAAATAGTCCCGATTATTACATGTATTCCGTGGAACCCTGTTGCCATAAAGAATGATGATCCATAAATTGAATCTCTAATTGTAAAAGGGGCTTCAATATATTCATATGCTTGAAGTGTAGTGAAGTAAATACCCATTATAATTGTAATTGTAAGGCTTTGGTTTATTTCTTTTATATTATTTCCAATTATTCTATGGTGGGCTCATGTTACTCTAACTCCTGATGTTAATAGAATTACAGTATTTAATAATGGAATTTGTATGGGGTTGAATGCAATAATTCCTGTGGGAGGTCATATAGCTCCAATTTGTGGTGTTGGAGATAATCTGCTGTGGAAGAATGACCAAAAAAAAGACAAGAAGAAAAATACCTCAGATGTAATAAATAGGATTATTCCTCATCGTAATCCTTTAATTACTATTTTTGTGTGTATCCCTTGATATGTCCCCTCTCGTGTTACATCTCGTCATCATAGTATTATAACTAATATTGTTATTAATAGGCCTAATATTATAATTATAATAGATCTTTTTTGAAAAAATTGCACTAGTCCGACTAGTGTAACTATTGTTGATAATGCTCTAATTAAAGGTCATGGTCTTATTTCTACTAAATGAAATGGGTGATTTTGTTTATTTGACATTAGTTTACTTCTCTAGCATATAGTGTTCTTAAAACAGCGAAAACATAAGCTTGAATGATTGCAACAGCTGTTTCTAGGGTTAATAATAGTATTTGGATAATAATTATAAAAGATAGTATGTTTATTGGAATATTTATAGTTGTATTTCTTAATAGTGTTAAGATTAAATGTCCTGCAATTATATTTGCAGTTAATCGAACAGATAGGGTTCCTGGTCGGATAATATTTCTAATTGTTTCAATACATACTATAAAAGGTATTAGAATATTAGGGGTTCCTATAGGGACTAGGTGAGTAAATATTATTTCTGTATTTTTTATTCATCCGAATATTATGAAACCTATTCATAAGGGTAGAGCTATTGTTAGTGATATAGTTAAATGTCTTGTTCTTGTAAAAACATATGGGAATAATCCTATTATATTATTAATTATAATTATGATAAACAATGAAATAAAAATAAGTGTTGTTCCTTTATTATTTAAATTGATTAAAATTTTAAACTCGTTGTTTATTGCTTTAATAGGTATTGTTCATATAATTATATAACGGTTTTTTATTAATCAAAATGAAGTAGGTATTAGTATTATTCTTATTATAGATCTTGCTCAATTTGTTGAAATATTTATTCTTGTTGATGGATCGAAAATTGAAAATAAGTTAGTTATCATATTCAGTTATTTTCTTTTTTATGGTAGTTTTTTTTTCTTTTAATTATTTTGATTTTAAAATGGTAAAAATATACTTTTACCATAAAAAGGATTATTACAATTAAGAAGTATCCATATATAGTTATTCATCTTATAGGTATTATTTGTGGCATATAGAATATATTAAGAATTTAATAATTTTAATATGACATATTAATGTTATTATTTAACTAATCTTCTCATCAAAAGTATTTGCTAATATACTATGTTTTGGTTTAAGAGACCATTACTTGCTTTCAGTCATTTGATGATTTTATTATTCATTTGATGAATAAATTAACCGGTACTCTTTCTACGACAATAGGTATAAATCTATGGTTTGTTCCACAGATTTCAGAACATTGACCATAGATTAATCCATTCCGGTTTAATATCATTCTGGCTTGATTTAATCGTCCGGGTGTACCATCAATTTTTACCCCTGTTGAGGGTAAAGTTCATGAGTGAATTACATCAGCAGATGTAACAATTATCCGAATGAATGTATTAGATGGTAGGGTTATTCGGTTATCTACATCTAATAGGCGGAATTTACTTACATTTTCTATTTCTATTATATATGACTCTGATTCTGTTTCTTTAAAGTCTGAATACTCATAAGTTCAGTATCATTGATGGCCTACAGTTTTTATAGTTATTGCAGGGTAATTAATTTCATCTATTAAATATAGTAATCGTAGTGATGGGGTTGCAATAAAAAATAAAGTAACTGCTGGTGTTACAGTTCAGATTAATTCAATTATTTGTCCTTCTAGCATGGTTCGATCTGTTAATTTATTTATGGTTAGTATGATTATTGTGTATCTTACCGTAGTTACAATTATTATTAAAATTAATATAATATGATCGTGAAATATAATTAATTGTTCTATTATTGGTGAATTTGAGTCTTGTAAATATAGGTTTGGTCAGGTTGTTATTTCTAATAAAAGAGTTTTCTTTATAAATAGATCTTAAATCTATTGCACTATTCTGCCATATTAGAATTTAATTAATACTGGTAATTCATTATAGGTGTGTTCTTTTGGTGGTATATTATGTATTCATTCTATTGATCTAGTTATATGTGATCTAAATAGTGTTTGCCGTATTCTTACTATTCTCTCTCATATAATTATAATGAATATTATTATTCTAATTGTTGAGATTAATGCTCCTATTGAAGAAATAATATTTCATGATGTATACATATCTGGATAATCAGAGTATCGTCGTGGCATCCCTGCTAGCCCTAAAAAATGTTGTGGGAAAAATGTTATATTTACTCCAATAAATATTGTAATGAATTGTGTTTTTAATCATGTAGGGTTTATTGAAAATCCTGTAAATAAGGGGTATCATTGAATAAATCCTGCTATGATTGCAAATACTGCTCCTATTGATAGTACATAGTGGAAGTGTGCTACAACGTAGTATGTATCATGCAAGGTGATATCAATCGATGAGTTTGATAGTACAATTCCTGTTAATCCTCCTAATGTGAATAAAAAAACGAATCCTATTGATCATAGGCATGATGGTCTTAATGTAAGTTTAGATCCGTGCATGGTTGCTAGTCATCTAAATACTTTAATACCTGTGGGTACTGCAATAATTATTGTTGCTGAAGTGAAGTAAGCTCGTGTATCTACATCTATACCAACTGTGAATATATGGTGTGCTCATACTACAAATCCTAGTAAACCGATTGCTGCTATAGCAAAAATTATGCCTAGATTCCCGAAGACTTCTTTTTTTCCTCTTTCATGAGAAATAATATGAGAAATTATACCAAATCCTGGTAGAATTAGGATATACACTTCTGGGTGACCAAAAAATCAAAATAAATGTTGGTATAAAATAGGGTCGCCCCCTCCTGATGGGTCAAAAAATGATGTATTTATATTTCGATCTGTCAATAATATGGTAATAGCTCCTGCTAATACTGGCAATGATAATAGAAGTAAAATTGCTGTAATTAAAACAGATCACACAAATAAAGGGATTTGTTCTATTGATATTCCAAATGCCTTTATGTTAATAGTTGTTGAAATGAAGTTAACAGCTCCTAGAATTGAAGAAATTCCTGCTATATGTAGTGAGAAAATTGTTAGGTCTACTGATATTCCTCTATGTCCAGTTAGCCCTGCTAGTGGTGGGTATAATGTTCATCCTGTTCCTGTTCCTGTGTCGATTATTCTGCTCATGATTAATAATGATAATGATGGTGGCAAGAGTCAAAAACTTATATTATTTATTCGTGGGAATGCTATATCAGGAGCTCCAATTATAATTGGTAATAATCAATTTCCGAATCCTCCAATTATAATTGGTATAACTATGAAGAAAATTATAACGAAAGCGTGAGCTGTTACAATAGTATTATATATTTGGTCATTTCCAATAACTGATCCTGGCATTCCTAGTTCTATTCGAATTAATATTCTTATTGATAAGCCAATTATTCCTGATCACATTCCTAAGAGAAAATACAAAGTCCCGATATCCTTATGGTTGGTGGAAAATATTCATCGTTTCATTAGTAAGATGGCTGAGATTTATAGGCAATAAATTGTAAATTTATGTAGAGATTAATATCTTCTTATTATAGGGTTTTATATTCAATTATGATTTTAAATTGCAAATTTAAAGGTGTATATTATGCTAAGGCTTAAAGTATTTACTTTATTTATAACTTTGAAGGTTATTAGTTTGATTAACTTAAATCCTTAGATTCATATTAATGAAACTAATATTAATCCATTAATAGTTATTATTGATAGCGCAATGATCATTGTATTGGTTTTTGTAAATTTAGTTTTTCATTTTATTTCTACTGTTGAAAGTATTATAATACTAAAAATAGTTCGTAAGTAGTAATATGCTCTAATTAATGTTATAATTACTATAATTCCAGTTATAAATATTATATTTATTATTATTGTTTGTTGGATAACTATTCATTTTGGTAAAAATCCTATTATTGGCGGTAACCCTCTTATTGATACTATGTTAATTATCATTAATAATTTTTTTAAAGGGGCCTCATTTATTGAGATAATTTGATTTATATGAAAATTTTTGTATGTACTTATTGATTTTGTTATAATAGCTATTATAATAGTATATATAATAAGGTAGACTATTCATATTTTTTCACTCACTAATATTGCTATTATTATTCATCCATTATTTCTAATTGATGAGTATGCTATTAATTTTCGTAACGAGGTTTGGTTTAAACCTCCAATTGCGCCTGTAATAATAGATATTATTATTGCTAAAATTCTAATATAATTTATTTTGATAATATTGGATATTATTATTAATGGGATAATTTTTTGTCATGTTATTAGAATAAAACAGTTATTTCAATTTATTCCTTCTATTGTTTTTGGTAATCAAAAATGGAATGGTGATATTCCTCTTTTGATTATTAAAGATCTTAGTGTTAGTATTTCTCCTACTTTTGAATGGTCAATTTCTTTAATTGTTATTAATATAAATGATATAATTATTAGTATTGATGCAATAGTTTGAGTTATAAAATAAGTTAATCCTGCCTCTTTAGATAATATGTTTTTGTGATTTATTATAATAGGTATAAATGATATGATATTGATTTCTATCCCTATTCAAATTATAAATCATGAATTTGATGAAATAGAGATGGGAACTCTTATTAATAAAATAGTTATAAATAATATATTTGTTGATTTATTTATAATTAAAAAAAGGATAGTTTATCCATAAATGAGGTATGAACCCATTAGCTTATATATTTAGCTTATTTTTTTATATTTTATTGTATGATGCATTGAAATTTTTGATATTTCAAGTAATAGTTTAATTCTATTAAATATAATGGAAGTAATATTTTATTACATATTTTATTACATCAAAATAATCTTTTTATCAAGCATTCCATT